CGATAGTTCGATTATCTATAGCCGATTTCTCGTTCAATGCCCCTTTACAATGGGTTTCGAATATACAAATTCCTTTTTTTTCTATTGGGCCACAAACCAACCTAGGTAAATCCATGGTAAATCCATGAGCTCGATTCGATTAGTCCTTATACTATATAACCATTTATTTTATAACCAAACCATTTGAATCCTGAATTGTCCTATGACTCATATTTCAGAGTATATCTTTTAACGGGTCAAACCAAAATAAAAGAAAATTTCCTATTTTTTCCTGCCACAAAATTTCATATTAAATAATGGTAGACTGGAAATGAAAGTCCTTTTCTCGCATTCGTTCTCTATTGCATTGGCGGAAGAACAAAACAATATCTGATTCTGAAATCAAGGAAAGATATTGAAAAATAGATTTTCGAAATAAACTTTGTAGAAGAAAAAAATAGCGATTTATTCCTATGGAGCATCCAGTAACAAGAAGATTAAATCGTAAATATCGACAAATTCTTGCTTTGCGTGGTCTAAGGAAATAAAAAGAAATCCGCTTATACAATTTCATCTATATCGAATTTATATATCAGAATAGCTGATATAGTCATCATTCAATGGGTCAGGTCCACTTACTTTTTCTTTATTTAGAATTTGATAGTGGGTGTGATAAGAACATTGGAGAAATAAGAACACCTTGGTTTGTTGATTAATAATAGGAATTGGATATATAGAGTATTATAGAATATTTCTGTTATGTCCCAGGACAAAGAATTTGTGAATAATGAGACATGAGGAGGACTACTATGTCACTACAGGTGGACTACTCCTAATACGTGCAATTAGTCATTTTGCTAATCAATAAATGTTCAACTTCCTAACTTAACTATAAGTCAGAATAATCAGAATTCATTATAATGGTGGTTATCCTTTTCTTTTTAGAAAAAATAATAGAGATATTTTCCGCTGAAAAACGAAGGCTAAAACTTGAGTTTAGTGGAAAAAAAGCCCTTTATCGGATTTGAACCGATGACTTACGCCTTACCATGGCGTTACTCTACCACTGAGTTAAAAGGGCCGTTTTATTCAATTCATGAATTAGCCATTTTTATTTTCCATATTTTGATTTTCCATTATGAGTCTACTGCATGTATGTATATATGTATATATGTACTATATGTACATAATATATACGTATATGCATAGGAGTTCATTCAGGAACAATAAATTGGATTTACTCCAAAAGTAGATAAGATTATTATTTTGAATTTTTGAAAAAAAAAAATTCTATAAAATCATAACATAAAAGTAGGAAAGACTTTTTGGATCTAGTCATACCATTAGACTATATTGACAATTCCAAAAAACTGCTCATACTATCATCATAGTATGATGACGGTCGGGCGTATATGCCCCTATCGTCTAGTGGTTCAGGACATCTCTCTTTCAAGGAGGCAGCGGGGATTCGACTTCCCCTGGGGGTAGGGTACTATGAAAGGAAGTTGATCATAGATTATCTATAAGTCTAGAATGAATTCTTCCTGGGTCGATGCCCGAGCGGTTAATGGGGACGGACTGTAAATTCGTTGGCAATATGTCTACGCTGGTTCAAATCCAGCTCGGCCCAATAATTCACCGCTCCATGAATATGATATAACCAATTTGTCTTCCATAAACGGAAATGCCTAATCCGTAGAAAAGAAATAAAGAGAAAGAGTCAATTTTTTTTTTCCCTATCCCTATTTTTCTCTTTCTGATCTTTCTAAGGATCTAGTTCATGATACTTTACTTAATTAAGTAAAGTATCATGAAAAGCAAACAAAAGAGTTTAGTTCTTTTTTCTCATTGAAAGATTGATTATCCACTTTTGGCAGTAAAATAATTATTGGTTACTAGTAATCCGTGTCACTCTTACTATAGCCCATATTATATGATATCAGTATATCATTCCTGTCTTTCTTACAATACGACGACTAGGACTAGAATGTTCTTATGATTACATTAAGAATATGTAACATTAAGAATATGTATGACATACACCTCGCTGGGATTGTAGTTCAATTGGTCAGAGCACCGCCCTGTCAAGGCGGAAGCTGCGGGTTCGAGCCCCGTCAGTCCCGAACTAGGATCCGGTGAATTTATCAATTCATCTCTCTCTTTTCACGGAAAAGGGGGACAGGAAGCAAGATCTAATCCCCAGTGGGGATCCTTATTTCTTTTGTTTTTTATTTCGCATTTATCATCACACAAATACGGATACGGGAATTTCAAATCTTTCCACTACTTCCGATTGATAAAGGAGAGACATATCATATGTACATTAGTCCAATCGGTGGTATTACTATATTCAGTATTTTAAGAGATACCATCCTCGTCTTACTTTCTTTTTCGATTGTTCTTGATCAATGAAATGGAGTAGAGTGATCCTATTTTACCGGGAGTACATACACAAATTGTATTCGTTTATTGTACGATGGACAATGAACTTAACATAATTACCTCGACAGAGTACTTTTCAGGTTAAACCACACCTTTTCTAGTTCTGACTTTGTTTGTGTATCCTCAATAACTAATTGTAAACAATCTATTACTACCTCATAATTGTAAGTATAATACACAGGAAGGAGAGTTGTATAAGATAAGGAAGACAGTAGGTTATAGAAAAGAAAAAGTGGAAGAGGATGAAAAATGCAATGGGATTCCTGATCCAATAAAAATCCCATTTCGGAATTAGTATGGATAAAGGATCTTCCTATGTTATACTATTCAATTCTCGACGATGAATCGATTTGATAGATCAGATCTTGTTATTCATAATATTGATCCGATTCAGTATCATCAGGATCAATTCAGCCCAATGAATTTACAGGAGTTAAATTTCTCATCTCTATGGGATTACATCCCGAGTTATTGCGAAGAAAAAAAAAGAAATAATGAAATTATGGAAGTCAATATTCTCGCATTTATTGCTACTGCACTGTTCATTCTAGTTCCTACTGCTTTTTTACTTATTATCTACGTAAAAACAGTCAGTCAAAATGATTAATTTGAATCTGAATTATTAGTTCTTATCAATCCTTTTTTCAATGATTGAAGAAATGAAAGAAAGGGATTGGAATAAAATTCCAAGTTTTAAATGAAATGATCTGGTTGGAATCATAAAGTGTGGTAGAAAGGACTATATATAGTCCTTTCTACCACACTTTAGAGTATTTTATATTATCTAATATTGTATACAATGATATTATCATATATAGTTTTGTATACAGATATAGACTTTATCTAAATGGAGGGTTTATATAGATCAATTTACAATATGTATGTATATGATGTATTAGATGTACATCTAATCTAAATAGTAGACTAGTACATCGAAATAGCAGTCTAATTCTATTTCTTTTTTTCGCTACATCCACTCGATTTCGATCAACCCAAAATAATCGAAGGCCAATTCTTCTAATTCCTAGGTTTCTTATAATTTTATATATAGGTTCCGGGATCCATCGAAAGAATCAATAGAGGAAGAATAGTATGGGAATATACTATAGCAAAAGAAAACAAAACCAAGGAATTTTTTTTTTATTTCCCATCCCAAGAAGTCATTGATTGAGGCATTAACAGATCATTTACGAAGTTCTATGGTAAGTTTTGAAAGGAAGTAGATTTGTAAAGGGGACTCGGACCATTTTTCATGCTTAAACATGACATGAGATGAGTCAAAAAAGCATAAAAAAATCTCTAGGAGTCTAAAATGTTAAATGTGTGATATGTGGTGGATCGCTCAGCGGAAGAAAGATCTAATTTTATTATGTGTAGAACCTCTTTGGACAACCACTAGTCACTTCCAGTAGAAAGTAAGTATCGTCGTAATCTAATAGCAGAACGATTTGTTCTTAGAACAGTGAAAGTAAAGAAAGAGAGAAACAAATAAAGAAAAAACTAGGGATTGATTTTTTCTCATTGTAATATCCATAATTCTGGTAAGAACTGGTTTATCCAAATAGAATATTTAGGAGGAATTCGGTTGGAAAAAATTTCCTATCATGCGTAGATTTGAGTTTTGAAATACAACTAAACTATAGTAATCATTCATTGTTTGATCGAATGGTTATTATTCATTATTGTCTTTCCAGTAGAATTTTGAAAGAGAGACAAGCTTAAAAAAAAAAAAGCTTCGCAAAACGATCAATTAAACAATTGATACAATTCGATTACTCAATCAATTATTAATATACCTAGAGTCCACTCCTTCCCCATACTACGAGTGAAAGGGAAAATGTAAAGACTACCATTAAAGCAGCCCAAGCGAGACTTACTATATCCATGTGAATTATATCTCCTATTTCTATGAAGGAATTATTCCATTATTGATCAATAATCATAGTTGAATCAACGGCGCAGAGTCAAAATAGGATTCTGACTTAAGGCTATTGATGAACCAATTCAATGAATCCACTCGTAACAGATTCTTTATAGGATTTCTGGTAGAATTGGGAAGTATTAAGTAAAAATACGATACACACACCTTTTCCTTGAAAATAGCAAAGGAATGCTCCTAATGGAGCATGTGGGAATAGTAAGACCTATTGTTTGTTTTGTTACCTTTCTTTCATAAGCAAAAAATATCAAAAAAAAAAATATACCATCAAGATAGATAACTATCTATTGGATACCTATATTTCCTATTTGATCTAAGCCTTACTGTCTTTTTTTCTGTGAAAGAATGGGGAGACATCACTACCATTATTACATACATTTTTTTTGTAATCTCCCTACACGACCAAAGAAATCTTTTCTTTTTTTTTTACTTTGACTTTTACTCTGTTATTCTATAAGATAAGAGCCGACCAACCATCCTGATTGAATGTTTGAGTACTCGGAGTCTCTCGTAAGTATGGATACAAAGTATCTTCAGTCCTTTCCACAACCCCTAAATGGATTTCCCATCAGCCTATCCAATCTAATTCCAGACGGAGTCAGTAGACCCTACGTTAGTGGAGGTAGTGTAAGATAATTAG